ATCAGAGGAATAATTGGGACTAGGGTCTCGAATTTATTAATAGAAGTATCTATTAGAAATGAATTCTCTAGCATTTGAATCCTTACCACCGAAGTGTTTAGTCGTACACTTGAAAGATAGCCCAGAAAATAGAAGAAATGATTGTATAATTGGTTTATATGGATCCTGTCCGGTAGAGACCACAAGTAAAAATGACATTGCCAAAAATGGACAAGGTGAGATTTCCATTTCTTCATCAGAAGATGAGTCCCCTTTGAAGCCAGAATGGATTTTCCTTGATATCTGACATAATGCATGAAAGGGTCCTTGAACAACCATAGGGTCTTCTGAAAATCATTACGAAGCACTACTACAAGATGTTCTATTTTTCCATAGAAATGTGTTCGCTCAAGAAAAGTTCCAGAGGATGTTGATCGTAAATGAGAAGATTGTTTACGGAGAAACACTAATACGGATTCACATTCATATACATGAGAATTATATAGTAACAAGAAGAATCTTTGATTCTCTTTTGAAAAAAGAGAAATGGATTTCTTTGGAGTAATGAGACTATTCGAATTACGATACTCGTGGAGAAAGAATCGCAATAAATGCAAAGAGGGGGCATCTTGTATCCAGCAGTGAAGGGTTTGAACCAAGATTTCCAGATGGATGGGATGAGGTATTAGTATATCTGACACATGATTTAAATGTGATAATTTGTCCTCGAAAAAGGGAAATATTGAATGAATAGATCGTGAATTATGAGATTTTGCTATTTCTTTTTCTTCTAGGGAAGATACTAATCGCAGCGAGAATGGAATTTCCATAATGACTGCAAAACCCTCTGATACCATTTGAAAATAAAAATTCTTGTTGTGCCCAACGAAAATAGATTCGTTGGAATCATTAACCGAAAGAATCAAATGATTCTGTTGATGCATTCGAGTAATTAAACGTTTCACAATTAGTGAACTGGATTTATTGTCATAACCGAAATTTTCCATAGGTTCGTAAAAAATCGATCCATTTAAACCATGATCATGAGCAAGTGCGTAGATATACTCCTGAAATAGAAGCGGATATAGGAAGTGTTGTTGCCTAGATCTATCTATTTCTAAATATCCTTGTAATTCCTCCATTTGAAATTATACAAAGGCACGGAGGATTTCTTGGGTTATCAAATGATACATAGTGCGATACGGTCAGAACAGGGTATATAGTAAGAAAAGAATAGATACCCCGGAGACGGGGAGTCCAATGAACGGATCCTCTCTCTTTCCATCCAATTTGTTTGTGTTCGTTATAGTTACAAGAGATGGTTAGAAATCCTTTATTTTTGCAACCCGATCGCTCTTTTGACTTTGGAAGAAATTCTCTTTATCAGTATACCGTTTCTTCTACACATTCGTCTCCACTCCATAATAGAGAAAGAATAGTTAATAGTTAGGATTCATGAAAAAAAAAGGAATCGATGATCCACTCACAGGAGAACCCTTTCCCGCATCAGGCACTAATCTATTTTTAACGTCTAATTAGATCGGGTAATCATTCGAATTATGAACCGAGCTCGTTGCTTTTGGTTTCCTTAGAATTGGAGCCATTAGGGCTCTATCCATTTATTCACTCGACCAAACTGTGAATTGATTTGGTACCGTTCCAAGAATCAAAACAAGATTTTTTACCGACCCAGGAAGTATTCTCAGAGTTCTCCATTGATACGACATGCTGTTTTTTCCATTCATTCCCTTTCAGGATCAGTCGTGGTCTTACAAACCATACCAATGGTATGGACGAATCTGTTGCTTCATCCAAATGTGTAAAAGATCCTAGCCGCACTTAAAAGCCGAGTACTCTACCGTTGAGTTAGCAACCCGTATAAATATGGTGTGTAGATACGATCGGAATCAAAAAAATAAATAAATAAATAAAGAGATTGGATTGCCCTACCCCATCAAAACATTGAACTAGCAACAAATCGAAAAGAAACATTTGATGATCAATTATGAACATCAAAATGTTCAGATCAGATTCAAATACAACGGATTCACGGATAAATATAGATAGATGTAAAAATTTGTGGACCCTCCTGTTTTGATCATTTTTTTTTTTTCATTATCTTTAAGAAGATACTTCTTGTGTCACAGTGAATCCGGCGAACCTAGTGAAGTAAAGAAACAAACTTATGGGACGTAGATAAATAGATCTATTTATCCACGATCGAATTATATTTGATCGATACACCATTGTCAATATAAATTGAATTTTGAGAAAAAAAATGAAATAAAGAAAATAAAGACTTGTGTTGGATTGGCACTACATAGATAAGAAATGAAGTGTGGGGGGGGGGGGAATAAATAAAGAAGAAGTAGGAAAAAAACCTCTGGTTTTCAATAGAAGTACAAACAATAGCAAGATGGATCCCTTATTTATTCGTAGAGTTCCAACGAAAACCATCTGATTGATGGCAATCCCCTCAATTGCCAGTTATTTCACTCAATCTTTTTTTTTTCTATTTCATAAATTTTATTTCGTTTGATTAATTCGAAGTTCCTTAAATACTTCCGCCTTCTTTGAAATATCATGAACAGTTCCTGTAGGTTGAGCGCCTTTTTCAAGGAAATATAGAATAGCAGGAACATTTGAATAAGTTTGGTTCTTTATCGGATCGTAAAAACCCACTTTACGAAGATCTCTTCCTTCTCTTCGGGATCGAACATCAATTGCAACGATTCGATAGATGGCTCATTGGGATAGATATAGATGAACAATGCCCCCCCTAGAAACGTATAGGAGGTTTTCTCCTCGTACGGCTCGAGAAAGAATGATTCGAATTTATGTATTGTATATAGTGGCAAATGGATCCATAAAATCATCAATTAGATTAGGATTTGAGTCGTTTTTTTTTTGGAAGGAATAAAAAAAAAAAAGAAATCTCATTCGTACTCATAACTCAAGTTGGGTAATTCTCAAAGAGCTCGAAGGGAAATCCTTAGACATTTATTGAGCCGTCTCTAACCTCTTTTGTTTGTCTCGTCTAGAATCAATTTTCCTTTCTCATTCTGATCTAGTTATTGAGACAATTGAAAATGGCGTTTCCTTGTTCCGGTATCCTTTATCTTTGCTTTGAATCATTGGGTTTAGACATTACTTCGGTGATCCTTAATTGTTTCAAAATGGCAGCAACATACCTTTTGTTCTTTCTATTGAAGAATCATACAAATGGTTGATTCCCCTGTGATACACTTTTGATCGAAATAGTTTTACCAATTCCGACAAATTTTCCCTTTTTTGCTTTTTTATTTGAAACTTGTTCGAATTTGCGATTTCTATATCGAAGATATACTTACGAAGTTGTTCCAACTTATTGACTGGCACTAACCCTAGATCCTTCCCTCTGATAAATGAATCAAGAATTTATGCTCGAGCTCCATCATGTACTATTTACAACCCCCCCAAATGGGGTCCTGGTGGCACAGAACAAACTATGTCGAGCCAAGAGCATCTTCATTGATATATAAAAAAATGGTGGATGCAAGAATCCACAGCCGATCATGTCCTTCAAGTCGCACGTTGCTTTCTACCACATCGTTTCAAACGAAGTTTTACCATAACATTCCTCTAATTTGGACCGGTATGGAATTGATTCAATATGGAATCATGAATAGTCATTGGCTCCATCGGTGCATAGTAGTCCATACTTTATTTTTATATATGTATGAATAGGTATTTCTCTGGGGAAATCTCAGCAAAAAGCCAAATTAACCTCTGTTATAGGAATGAAACACATTTATAAAAAACACGAAGAAATGAGTTGCTTAACACTTATTTACATCTACATCTTCAACATATTGTTATATTGTTCGGGACGATCAATCATGAAAGATCCAATTCCAATTCTTTCTCGAACAACTAAACTAAAGACGAGTCTTTAATTCGATTACCAATACTGGAATTACCAATACTGGAACAAAATAAAATGAGTCATTAACCAAATAAGCTATTCTAATGAACCGGAAAGGTCGCAAGTGACTCGATAGGATAGATTCACCAATCTCACACTTCTTCGAATAGCGAGGGTTTATAAGGTAAGGAATCATAAAAAATAAAATGGTTTCAAGAATTTCCTACTTCGACATCATTATCATTACTATAAATAAGTTTTCCTGTAAAGACTGAATTTAATTTGATCTCTAAATCAATCAAATCAACAAGTCGGCACAATCACAACGAGTAACTAAAAAGTTTAGCAGATATCTCATTGATTAAAGAGACGCGAATTCGATCATCATAAGAGAAATCCATGTTTCTTTTCCAATTGAATCATCAATGATTTAAATCAGATGGATGGGTCGAGAAAAAAATCCAATTTAGTTGTTTTCATGGGGATGGATAGAAAAGAGCTCATGGAAGATAAGATTAAGGTCGCTATTCTTTCATCTGATTGAGAAAATCCAAATCGTAGGAGTATGACCTTTCCGTATCCATCAGATACACCGAACAATTGTCACCGGGGGTCATCGTGTATATTTAAGAGATCACAAATCTTTTTAACCGAAACCGAAACCGAAATACCGGTGTCACTGAAATAGAACAATAAAACTACATATGGGCATGGTTCATTTTCTACGGATTTTGCTTTATTTCAGGTTCAGAAATTTTTCCATTTCCATAAAGATAAACTAAAGTGAATGGAATCTATGAATCCCCCCCCCCATCGTTACATTGATTTCCAATTATTCATTGGAGCCTGATGCAAAATAAAAGCAATTAAGTCCAAAGAAAATACATCTGTTTCGTATTGAACTTTATTGTTTGTGAATGAGATCCGGATGACACAGATATTGATTGAAATTGATACCTTCCTTTGCTAATTAATTCGTATCTACACGAATTCTATGGGGATCATGAATCATACTCAAAGCCAATCAAAAAAAGATCCTCTTATGGGATGCTATACCATCTTGTATAGGTACAAAGCCGAATGGGTCCAGATTAATTCGTTGTTTCTATTTTATTTTGCCCCACCCCAGTCTTAGGAGCTTTAATCCCAGTGATGGAATTAGTACCAAGAACTCCTCCTGTTTCGAATTCAGGATCCACATAAAATTAGTCATTTACCCCTATTTACTTTACCTTTCTTCCGCATGTCGACTCAGAATGCATCATGTGGGAATCCAAATTTGATAAATAGGGGACATAAAGTTTCTCTAAATGACTAACTAACTTCAATATGAATATGAGCGGGGGGGAGGCGGGCATACGCTGAATGGCCACCCAATCTTTTTTTTTTTTTGAATGGAACTTTGATCTTTGTTCCCATCCTACCTATATCAAAAAGATATTTATTTCCATCCACGTGTCATTGACACTCGATTCTGTTTCTGTTTGTGAGAAACAGAAACAGGATCGAAAGGTAGGATATGATTCTTCTCTGAATCATTAGAAATCAGAAAGAAAGATTGGATCCCATTGTATCCAACATTACACTCTTAAACAGAGGATTGTTAAAGAAAAGAGCACAATCTTTGTTCTGATAGAATCGGTCTGGGACGGAAGGATTCGAACCTCCGAGTAACGGGACCAAAACCCGTTGCCTTACCGCTTGGCCACGCCCCATTGAGATTTCTATTTGACACTAATAACACTAATATGGATATTGGTTGTTCGTCAATTCCAGCCCAAATATCTATGGAATAGGTTGTTGCTAGGATTCGACACGTGTAGATGTAGAATCAAAAGAAATTCATTGATCATTATCTATAATTCAATTAAGATATTGTATGAAAGTATGATTCCTTCTATTCTCATTTGAGAATTGAAGGATTTTTGATTGGGGAAGTTCAAAGAAAAAGAAGGATTTTTTGTTTGGCCTATCTTCTCTTCTTTCTTTATTTTTCCCCAACTCACTAATAATGAAATTCTCCACAAGAGCGAAATTTTTGTTATGCTTAATATCTTTAGTTTGATCTGTATCTGTATTAATTCTGCCCTTCATTCGAGTAGCTTTTTCTTCGCCAAATTACCCGAGGCTTATGCTTTTTTCAATCCAATCGTAGATGTTATGCCAGTCATACCTGTACTCTTTTTTCTCTTAGCCCTTGTTTGGCAAGCTGCTGTAAGTTTTCGATGAGATCTTTAATACTGTCCTAGAAACATTCATGATTGATTCGCTAAAAAAGGAAAAATTCTATTCTAACAATTGATAAGATCAGATAAATCTTACATTATGAACTCTCGATTCAAACATTGAAATTCTTTTGGATAGCCGCGATGAATCTGGATCACCTCATTTTCTCATTCTGACTTTCCGGAGTTCAAAGACCTTATGTATGGTCCCTCACAATACCTAATTGTGGGTATGAAAGATCATTTTGGTAACGAAGGAATCAGAATCTTATTCCAAATGAATTCCTGCAAATTCCTTTCTTTTCTAGAAACCACTCCATTTCTTGGTGTCAAAATGGGATATGTGGTACAAAAATAGAGAATCTATTCCCTTATTTCCCCCAAAAATGATCTTGGAGATTGTGTAATGCTTACTCTCAAACTCTTCGTTTACACAGTAGTGATATTCTTTGTTTCTCTCTTCATCTTCGGATTCCTATCTAATGATCCAGGACGTAATCCTGGACGCGAGGAATAAAATAAAAAAATCAGAAGTTTTTCGTTGCTTGATTTCTGAATTTTCTTATGATTTTCTCTATTCCATACATTTAACTAAGATAACAAGGGCTCGAGATTTTTTCGAATTCGAAAGATAACTCTCAAGTGATCAGAGGGAACGGAGAGAGAGGGATTCGAACCCTCGGTACGAATAACTCGTACAACGGATTAGCAATCCGTCGCTTTAGTCCACTCAGCCATCTCTCCCAATTACAAAAGGATAATTCATATGTGACGCGTGAAGTAAAGATTGATAAAAGTCTTTCTTTATCTTTCTTTTCTTTATTCTTTTCTTTATCTTTCTTTTCTTTATTCTATATATATACGAATTTTATCAGCAATTGCATTTAGATAAGGATTCGAAACAGATATCTCCAATAGAAAGAGTACCTCTTTGATTTCGTACGAAAGGTTCTTTTATTCCCCCGGCCTGGCCAGTACCTATACCTAGCCAGGCCATTCCTTGTTTTGTTCCAATGAATCATAGATCAAATGATTTATCTGATTTGAAAACAAAAATACTTGTTATTGAAGCAGCAAGAAGGGCTATTTCCATTCCTATGACAGGAGTGTCATTTCTTATTATTCTTTGTTTTTCCTTTTATCGATTGACTTACTTTACTGGAATAAAAAAAATGGAGTTATGGATTCTTCCACAATTCAACTTATTTTTATGTTCCGACTTCAATGGCTCTTTCGGGCCGGAACTGTCAGTAACGATTCCCCCAGCAAAAGAAAAGATATAACTTGTTATTTAAATGAACCTTCTTCTCCTATTTCATTAAGTCCCCCGTCGGAACACGTCAGCACTCACTCCAATTTTCATGATTCTGATCCTATCTTGATTACGTCTCA